AGAAAATACCGGATCTCCACCTACAGAAGCAAATTGTTGATAAAATTCCAAAATAGCATTTTCTTTTGACCGAATTTTTTTTTTCTCCTTATCATTTAGGAAAGACAGGAACATCTCCGGGTAACAAACATTCTCTAGAATTTCTCTGAGATTCAAACCCATAGCTGATAATAAAACTAAAATAGATATTTTCTGTTTTCTACTCACACGAGCCCATATCCTCGCTTTTCTATCAATCTCTAATTCTAATCTTCCTCCCCAATCGGATATTATGGTGCCGGTATAGACTGAAATTCCGTTATGGTCCAATTCCGATCGATAATAGATACCAGGGCTTTGCAATATCTGATTGATTAAAATTCTGTAAATTCCATTTACTATAAAAGTTCCTAAGGAGTTCATTATTGGAATGTTTCCGATAAAAATAGTTTGTTTTTGCATATCTCTACCGGTTTTCCAAATTAATCCTGCGGATACATATAATTCAGAAGAATATGTGAGTGATTCATATACAGCATCTCGTTCTTTTATCAAGGGTTCTACCAATTGATAAGTTTCCAAAAATAATTGAAATTCAATTTCTTGATCTGTATCTTCTATTTTTGGAAACTTATCAAGCTCTTCTGTTAAGCCCTGATCAATGAATTTACAAAATCCTTCAAATTGGATTTGATTCAACCCAGGTATTGTAGACATTACTTCATTTCCATCCCTGAGCATTTTATTTTGAATTTCCCATTTAGCAAAAAATTCCATCCATTATTAGAGAATTCTTCATCGATTATGTAGGTTGATCTAGCTCTATCAATGATGGAATTTATATTCTGTTTACTGAATTACATAAAATTTGACTGGCTACATCCACCATGGATATATATATCCATATATGTAATTAATTTGGAAAATATGTATAAACGTAGACGTATAAATGAATCAATAAATTGGAATTTTACACGAATTGAATTTGCAACAAATAAAAAATGAATTTCTAAATTACACTTCACTTTATCTAGATCTAGTTTTTGTATAGAATATCAAAACACAAAACAAAAGTTATTCCAATTCTATTTCCAACGATACTATTATTATGATATGAGATTCTATATCTCAATCCGATTGGATAAAAAAAAAAATAAATAGATTGAGAATGAGATCTTTTTGCTAAGATAAAAGCATAATAATCAAAAAGGTAGAGTTTTTGAGTACTTAATTTTTTTTTATTTGTCAATTCCATAAGATATTTTTACATACTTTTTGAGTAGAATAGAATAATCCGTAAAATTCAATGAAAGTGCTTACTAAAAAGTTTATTTATTTTATAGCTATGGGTTCAAATTCTTCAAAATAGGAACATATAGATATCTCCTTTTTTATTAGAATTGAATTTGATTAGAATTGAGAATTCTATTAAAAAAGAAGATGTGCTACTTTATAAAAATAAAATTTTCAACACTAATTTTTTATTGAAAATGAAAAAATTCATGATAGTCATCATATAAAAATATGACATTCAATTAGATATCTGTAAAACAATTTATGTTTTGGGGTTTACATATATTCATAATTGTTGTTATAATTGATATAGAGTTGATTGAAAAAGTTTTTTTTTTTTAATTAATACTGATTCGTTATGTATAATTTTTGATTTGATTATATCGTCCTGAAAATTCCCATTCTGTTTTGAATTGTTTTGAATTGAAATGAAAGGGTAAAAGAAGGAGAAATTATTAGCTATTGTAGGTTTTCACTGTCATCTATTCTTTTTATTTTATTGTTTTGGCGGCGACATGGCCGAGTGGTAAGGCGGAGGACTGCAAATCCTTTTTTCCCCAGTTCAAATCCGGGTGTCGCCTGGTAACAAACTCTAAATCCAGTATTCTTTTCTTCTTTGAGATAACTTGCCAAATTTTGATTCATAAAAAATAAGTAGAGAAGGGGACTCATGATATTTACTGGATTCTAAGCATATAGATCGAGAGGTTCTTTTCCCTCAAGCTAAATTTATGTGAATATGTGAGACTGGTACTGCTGATATTCAATTCAAGGAAAGATTCTATTAGTGTTAATGAAAAGGATTCAGCAAATATGAATAAGATAACCTTTCTACTACTAATGTAGTTTTGACTCTAGTCTATTTTCCAATTTTTTCACGCAGACCAATATAAGAACAAGTTATTAAATGGATTTCTTGGATTTTTTTTTTCATAAAGATTGGGTACCAATCCATTTTTGACTCTGCACCATTAATTTCACTATTATTAATGAAAATTATAGAAAAAATAATAGAAGAATTGCTTAATATTTATAGAGATAGGGGACATAATTCACATGGATATAATAAGTCTTTCTTGGGCTGCTTTAATGGTAGTTTTTACATTTTCTCTTTCACTTGTAGTATGGGGTAGAAGTGGACTCTAGGAAGAGAAATACTATTCATTTAGTTTTTTAGCCGAGAAATAAAAGTTGGATTGATCTAATAAAATTTGATATATAGATATTTTCTTAAGTAATAAGAAGATTCAGTAATCAGAATAATCGATAGTATGGTAAAAAGATTCATTTCTTTCTACCATACTATCTCTAATCTAATAGAATGCTTCTTTTTCTATTTCTAGTCTCGTACGCGCATTTTCTTTCATTTCAAATGTGAAATTAAAATTGTTTTCCTTTTCTTTTTTAAATACTAATACTAAGAAAGAAGTTCAGTTTCAGTCAAATTAGTTACTTTGACTAACCGTTTTTACATAGATTATAAGTAAGAAAGCAGTTGGAACTAGAACAAATAATGCAGTAGCAATAAATGCGAGAATGTTTACTTCCATAATCTCATCGTTTCATTTTTTTTTTTTACTTTGCAATAACTCGGGATTTAATCCCATAGAGATTATCAATCTTTTGCCTGTAAATTCAATGGGATGAATTACATCTCGATGATATCGAATCAGGTCAATGTTATGAATAACAATATCTGGACTATGAAATCGACTCATTGTCGAGAATTAAATAGTATAACATAGGAAGATCTTTTATCCATACCGAATTCAAAATTGATTCCTTATCTAATAAATCAATTATCCAAGAATACCTTGACTCTTTGACCCTATTTTTTTTATCATTCTTTTCTTTATTTTCTATAATCTTATGGACTTTCTTGTATAATTATGTATGCAATCTAGTATCTTCTAACCACCTTTCCTTTACACTTAACTTACATAGTTTACAATGAAACCCAAAAAATAGAATTTCAATGAAAATTTCGTTTGTTTATGTTTCTAATGGGACTCCCTTTATTAATAATAAATAATATTTTTTCTCTTTTCTTGGAAACTCAAAAAGTGTGATATGATAAATATCAATATAAGTCCCGGTAAAAAAAAAATGGAAAAATTCCATCAAAGAAACTATTTTATAATTGTTTATTTCCTTGTAAATACCAATAGCCTTTTCATTAACTTAAAAAGATTATGAATTACCCTGCTAATACTAATATAAGAATAGGGACCTCATTTTTAATTTCAATTGAATACCTTATTTATTTTATTGTTCTTGACGCGTGTATTAAATTTTATTGTTCTTGACGCGTGTATTAATAAGTAACAAAACACAGATATTATTCAAAATTAAGATTAAGTATTCAATTTGAATGATATGTTTATGAGTTTTTTTTTTAATCTTGTGGAAAGGTATTCTATTTTCCCTTATTCCCATAGAATAGAGCCAGAGAATAGAGAGAGAAATTGATATATTTTTTTTTTATTGGATTTCTCGGGACTGACGGGGCTCGAACCCGCAGCTTCCGCCTTGACAGGGCGGTGCTCTGACCAATTGAACTACAATCCCAAAAAAATCAAGCGTATCACATACATAAATTTATATAAATTTCAAATTGAATTCCAATTTTTTTTGGCTTAGCCTTACTTTTTCCTTGGCTTTATACTTAAATACTTAACTTAAAGATTCTGATATGAATCAGAATCTTTATAGTAAGACATAATTTGTGGGATAGGCGAATTTTTTTTTGGGCCGAGCTGGATTTGAACCAGCGTAGGCATTTTGCCAACGAATTTACAGTCCGCCCCCATTAACCGCTCGGGCATCGACCCAGGAAGAATCCACTATAGGCTTATTTAGATTGATAATGACCCATTTCCTTTCGTAGTACCCTACCCCCAGGGGAATTCGAATCCCCGTTGCCTCCTTGAAAGAGAGATGTCCTAGACCACTAGACGATGGGGGCATACTTGCTCGATCAACAGTATATTGATACTATGCTCATAGTATGAGCAGTTTTTTTAAATTGTCAATACAATATAAGACAATATAAGAATATGACTAGGTTCGAAGGATTCTTTCGTCTTTCATGATTCCATATAATTTTTTTATTTGTAATTTCTTTCATTTATCTTCGAATTCTCTATTTCTTCTAAATTCTAAATCAATATAGATTATATATTTTTCCAAAATTTTATTCACATAAAAGACTAATATGAATCAACAAAACAAAATGAATTGAAGAAATTCGTCTTTCTATAATATAAATTTCATGAATTTCATATTGAATCTATTTATTCATATAATCATATAAATTCATAATAATTTAATTATTTTAAAGCTAAAAAAGAATCAATATTGAAAATAAGGAAAGAGATAGGAATAGAAAAGAAATAATAAAAAATAATTGAAAATTGTTTTTTTTTTTTCTTTCTAAAAAGTCAGTTAAGGGTAAGAGTGCAATTTTTTTTCATCACAAAATTTGATGAAATAGCTTGAATCTATGTTGAATGAATAGATACATAACATGTAAAAATGAAAAATTACATTTCGTTTGAATGGTATAGTGGTAAATTCCATTAATTCAATTAAGGGTTGATCAAAAATGAAAAATTGATTGAATTTATATTTATGAAATCCACAATATCAAGAAACTTTTTGATCTTATACTCACTATGCAATTTATCATTACTAAATGAACCACTCACTACTATGAGTCTTTATGAGTC